GGAATTTATAGAATATGATTGAATTGCGGAATATAAATATAAAATATAATAAGAATAGTATTTATTGTATTTATTTTATTAAGTACATGCTGATACGGCTATCCATTTTATCCATATATCACATCTTTTATTGTAATTTCACTTGGGACAACATTAGTCACACTCCATAAAAATTTGTATTTTCTATTCAATATATTCAATGAAAAATTGAAACAGGAGGATTCTCTATAGGGATATGTACATAAGAGAGAGATCAGGTTTGGTATCTGGGTAACAATTTCTGTTCTGGGGTTTACATATACACATATATGTTATTATAATTGAAATTGAAAAGGATTGATTATTGAAAAAAAAAATGAATACTGATTAGTCATAAATTAGTCATAAATCAATTGGATTTTCTTTTGCCATTCAATGAAACAAAATTTCATTGGAGATAAAAATGGAGGAATCGTTCGCTAATTCAAAGTAAATTGTTAATGGTTCCAATTTGTCCTGAATTTTGCAGTCTGTGACCAGAAATCCATTTTTTCTACTCTCAATAGAAAGGAGAAGGGATGTTTTTAAGCGATGTATATTTTAAGATACAATCAATCGAAGAGAAGAATCTAAACTAGATCCAATAAAAAACAGGAATTTCTTTTTTGAAAAGGATAGGTACAATGGTATTCAAGATAAAGAAAGGAGTGAGTAATAGAATTAGAATATAGATAATATTTTTATCCATTTTTGACCTAATTTGGCGGCATGGCCAAGTGGTAAGGCGGGGGACTGCAAATCCTTTATCCCCAGTTCAAATCCGGGTGTCGCCTGATCAACAAAAGATTTTTTATTTCTTTCCTATCTTGTGCCGATCTAATTCGACGAATTCTTGCTCCGCAAGAAGCAGAGGCAAAGGACTAAGTGGGCGTGTCAATACTCGATTTTGATAACACATGGCGTAGGTTTTCTAAAAGACTGTCATTTTTTTTTCTAAAAATTTAGGTGTAGCCCAAATCGGTATCAATAGGGATGAAGCAACTCTCATTTATTAATTTAATGATTGACTCTCACCATTTATTTGATTTTTCAATTGAATCAAATAAATGGTGAGAGTCAATTCCGGGATTCAGAACTAAGGTCGGAAATCTCGGTATCCAAAGGTTCCTAAGGGACACTCTGTTTTTGCTACTAGAATTGAAGAAGAGATTATACGAAAGACTATAATAACAAGATCTCTTATATTAAAAGAGTAAAAGTAAAAAAAAAAGAATGTATTAATTAATAGTGGTGGTGGGTTCTCCTGATTCTTTCACAGAAAGAAATACAGTAAGCTTAGATCAAATAGGAAATAGAGGTATCTGATAGATAGTTATCTATCGTGATGGTATATTTTTATGCTTTTTGCTTAGTAAGGAAAGGCATTAATATCAAAACAAACAATAGGTCTTACTATTCTTACATGCTCCATATAGAAGCATTCCTTTGATATTTCCAAGGAAAAGGCGTGTGTATCGTCGTATTTGTACTAAATGCTTCCTTATTTTACCAGAAACCCTAAAATATAGAAACTTGTTACGAGTGTATTCATTGAATTGGTTCATCAATAAATAGTCTTACCTATTTTGACTCTGCGCCATTGATTCCGCTATGATTATTAATCAATAATAGAATAATTCCTTCATAGAAATAGAGGACATAATTCACATGGATATAGTAAGTCTTGCTTGGGCTGCTTTAATGGTAGTCTTTACATTTTCCCTTTCACTTGTAGTATGGGGAAGGAGTGGACTCTAGGGCTGGGCACTACTAATTGCTCAATCGAATCGTATCAATTCTTTATTGATCATTTTGCGAAGCCCTAAAAAAAGAAAAATGTCTTCCAAATTGTACTGGAATACAGTAATGAATGATTACCATGCATGATAGGCTATTTTTTCCAACCTAATTTTTCCTAAATATTCTATTTTAGTGAATCAGCTCTTATCATAATTATGGATATTACAATAAGAAAAACTACTACTATTTTTTTTCTTTATTTATTTCCCTTTTTCTTTTACCTTTCTAAAAGAAAGTCGTTCTGCTATTACGACAATACATATTTTCTTTCTATCGGAAACGAAGCGATTAGTGATTGGCCAAAGAGATCCGACACATAATAAAATGAGATCTTTCTTCTGTTGAGCGATCCACATATCACACATTTAACATTTGTTTTAGACTACTAGAAAAGTTTTTATGCTTTTTTTGATTCATCTCATGTTTAAGCATGAAAAATGGACAGGGTCTGCTCTACTCCTTTTACAAATCCGAAGAAGTTACTGTATAACTTAACTCCGCGGATCATCCGTTAATTGTTCAATCAATGACTTCTTGAGATGGGAAATCAAACTAAAAGAAATAGAGTGCTATCTATATGTACATCTAATATATGTACATACATATTGTAATTTGATCTATATATAATAATAAAAAAAATACTATAGCTGGTGTGGTAGAAAGAACTATATATATAGTTCTTTCTACCACACCAGCTTAGATACTTACTACGATACTTCTGATTCCAGCCTAATCATTTCATTTAAGATTTAGAGTTTGAATCCCTTTCTTTCATTTCTTGAATCATCGATAAGAACTAATAATAATTCAAGTTTCATTCAAATTAATCATTTTGGCTGACTGTTTTTACATAGATGATAAGTAAAAAAGCAGTAGGAACTAGAATGAACAGTGCAGTAGCAATAAGTGCGAGAATATTGACTTCCATAATCTAATCTTCTTTTGTTTCGCAATAACTCGGGATCTAATCCCATAGAGATGATAAATTTGACTCCTGCAAATTCAACGGGATTAATTGCATCCCGATGATACTGAATCAGATAAATATTATGAATAACAATTTCTGATCTATCAAATCAATTCATCGTCGAAAATTCAATAATATAGTAAATAATTAATATAGTAAATAATATAGTAGTAGTATAACATAGAAAGGAAAGATCTTTTATCATACTAAATCAAAAATATCATTTTTGATTTGATCAGAAATACACATCAATCATTAGATTTTCCTACCCTTTTTCCACTTTTTCTTTTCTATAACATAACCTATTAGCTATCTTCTTTATACAACTTCCCCACTTAATACATACATATACATAGAATTATGTACATAAAATTAGTACATAAAATTATGAGGTATCATATGACTGGTATTGTCTGGGTCATACACAGATACAAACAGTATAAGTGAGATGGAAAAATAAAGGATTTAGTATAAAAAATCAAATATTTGAACAAAAAATACTGAATATAGCAATACTACCGATTGTACCAATCGACATATGTCTCTCCCTTATCAATCAGTACTAGGGAAAGAACTCGGAAAAGAAATGGAAATTCCCATATTTATCTGATGATAAATGCGAAACAAAAGAAAAAAAATGCCCCTCCCCGCACCGGGGATTCGATTCGGCTCCCCCTCTTCCCTTTCGCGAAAAATAGAGAAATGAATTGAGAAATTCATCGGATCCTAGTTCGGGACTGACGGGGCTCGAACCCGCAGCTTCCGCCTTGACAGGGCGGTGCTCTGACCAATTGAACTACAATCCCAGCAAGGTGTATAGCATACATATTCTTATGGTTTCATAAGAATTGTCATGTTGTAACGTAACAGATACACGAATGATATAGTGATATCATATCCACATAAACACGGGCTTTAGCGAGAGTGCCGCGGATTATTAGTAACTAGTGATTCTTTTTTTTTTTATTGTTAAAAGTGGATAATCAACCTTTCAATGAGATGAGAAAAAAATATAAATAGAGCAAAAAATTGACCCTTTTCCTTCATTTCTGCAGATCAAGTATTTCTTTTCTGTAGGACAAATTTGTTATATTATACTCATGGAGCGGTGATTTTTTGGGCCGAGCTGGATTTGAACCAGCGTAGACATGTCGCCAACGAATTTACAGTCCGTCCCCATTAACCGCTCGGGCATCGACCCAGGAAGAATTCATTCTAGGCTTATTGATAATCCATGATCAACTTCCTTTTGTAGTACCCTACCCCCAGGGGAAGTCGAATCCCCGTTGCCTCCTTGAAAGAGAGATGTCCTAAACCACTAGACGATGGGGGCATATCCGCCCGACCGTCATCATACTATGATGATAGTATGAACAGTTTTTTGGAATTGTCAATATAATCTAATGGTATGGCTAGATCCGAAGAGTCTTTCTATGTTATGATTCTATAGAATCATAACATTTTTGGGGGGGTTGATGCTTCATGAATGAAGCATCCCATACTATTCGATATAACGAAAGGAAGTATAGGATTCCTTCAGTTCAGGCAATGGTTAGCCGGACAGAAAAAAGGGGTAGGGGAGGTAAAACCCCATTTAGTTTCATTTCATTTATTTTCTTCCATTTTCACTCATTGCTTCGTTTATCGTTGAGATGCAATATAATATGCCTATCACTATCTCGCACTAAGCCATAAAATGCAAAAACGAGAAAAATTTTACCCACTTTCTAGGTAAATACAAATTTTTTGTCCATTATGAGTCTACTGCATATATGTATATATGTAGTAGACTCATAATATAAAATGGTTAATTCATGAATTGAATAGGGCCCTTTTAACTCAGTGGTAGAGTAACGCCATGGTAAGGCGTAAGTCATCGGTTCAAATCCGATAAAGGGCTTTTTCATGAAAATCAAGTCTTAGTCTTCTTTTTTTTTTCAGCGGATAGTGTTAATATTAAAAAAATGTAAGTGGACCTGACCCCTTGAATCATGACTATATCAACTATTCTGATATTTAAATTCGATGATATATATTAAATTGTGGAAAGCGGTTTTTTTTCCTTAAACCACACAAGACAAGAATTTGTCGATATTCTATATTTCTTATTTTCTCTTCTTGTTAATGGATGCTGCATAGGAATAAATCGCTATTCTTTTCCAATACATATAAAAAAAGTATATTATATTTCGAAAATAGATTTTTCAATATCTTT